TAGTACGAATGGTAGTGATTTAACTATAAGAAAAAGTTCGAATAATCTCGATGTAACTCAAAAATACAGGCATTTGTGGGTTCAATGTGAAAATTGTTATGGATTAAATTATAAGAAATTTTTGAAGTCAAAAATGAATATTTGTGAACAATGCGAATATTATTTGAAAATAAGTAGTTCAGATAGAATCGAACTTTCGGTTGATCCAGGTACTTGGGATCCGATGGATGACGGCATGGTTTCTCTGGATCCCATTGAATTTCATTCAGAAGAGGAACCTTATAAAGATCGTATTGATTCTTATCAAAAAAAAACAGGATTAACAGAGGCTGTTCAAACAGGTACAGGTCAACTAAACGGGATTCCCGTCGCAATTGGGGTTATGGATTTTCAGTTTATGGGGGGTAGTATGGGATCCGTAGTAGGCGAGAAAATCACCCGTTTGATCGAGTATGCTACCAATAAACTTTTACCTCTTATTCTAGTGTGTGCTTCCGGAGGGGCACGCATGCAAGAAGGAAGTTTGAGCTTGATGCAAATGGCTAAAATATCTTCTGCTTTATATGATTATCAATCAAATAAAAAGTTATTCTATGTATCAATTCTTACATCTCCTACTACTGGTGGAGTAACAGCTAGTTTTGGTATGTTGGGGGATATCATTATTGCCGAACCCAATGCCTATATTGCATTTGCGGGTAAAAGAGTAATTGAACAAACATTGAATAAGACAGTACCTGAAGGTTCACAAGCGGCTGAATATTTATTCCATAAGGGCTTATTCGATCCAATCGTACCACGTAACCCTTTAAAAGGTGTTCTGAGTGAGCTATTTCAGCTCCACGCCTTTTTTCCTTTCAATAAAAATTCAATCAAGTAGAGTCAAGTAGAGTCTTGAGTTCAACTTTTTTTTGTGGCGAACAACTAGTTAGTTAGTTTATCAGAATCAAAATAAAAAAACCGAAAAAATGCATTTTTATTTGGTGACATAAGCTTTAATTGTAGAAAGAATCATGCGGATAATTGTTGTTTTTTACCGATATTGCTGATTAGCAATATCGGTAAAAAAACAACAACATAAACAGCGAGTTCTTCCTTCGAATTAGGAGGCAAGGCAAATAAAACGAATTTCGTGTTCTGTTCGCCTCTTCTATATGTATATATTTCAAATATAGAAAATATAGAATCTTGCATCTTTCTATATCTCCCAAGAAGTCCCCTTTTTATAAGAATTCCTGCTCTTGGGTCGGATTCTAACGAATCTTTCAGAGATTTTTAAATTTTTAAGAGACTCTTTTTTTATTAAAAAAGAAATTAGAAGAAGAAGATAAGAACAATATAAGAATAAAAATAAAAGAAGTAAGAATAATAAAGAAAGTGGATTATCATACATACATCTATTTCATGTAGAAAGATGAATAAGTCCGTTTATTTAGTTCGACATTGCTTGCACTTATTCTATATACTCACTTCGATATACTTAGTATACTAATATACGAATTATAATATGAATTATAATTATTATAAGATATCCTTATAACAATAACAGGTACAAATATTAAATCGAGGTACCCCATTCTATGACAATTCTCAACAACTTACCCTCCCTTTTTGTGCCTTTAGTGGGCCTAGTATTTCCGGCAATTGCAATGGCCTCTTTATCTCTTCATGTTCAAAAAAAAAAGATTTTTTAAATCTGATGTGGTCAAATCTCATCTAGTTTTTTTTTTTTTTCAAGACTTAGCGAACAAGGATATCCATTTAGTAGAATATTGTATAAGAATAACGGGTGGCTTTCTCCGAACATAAATGAAAAAGATCTTATACATGCGTAAACATGATATATGGACAGACGAATTCTAGCAATTAAAAAAAAAATAGGCTGGGATCCGAACTCATGTCTGAAATTAAAGTAAATCTATCCATATGTATGTAGCTATTGATAGGGAATCATATGAAGGGGATGCTTTTATTTTATTATATCTAACCAATTCGATTAATTACTACTAAAAGTTCACATCAGAATAGTACTAGTTGATGAGAGTTACTTCGGAAAAAAAAGTAAAGTGAAATTTTTTTTTTGTTATTCCATAAAATGCAACTGGATCTACTATGTATGAGTTGGCGATCAGAATATATATGGATAGAATTTATAGCAGGATCTCGCAAAACAAGTAATTTCTGCTGGGCGTTTATCCTTTTTTTAGGTTCATTAGGATTCTTATTGGTTGGAATTTCTAGTTATCTTGATAAGAATTTGATATCCTTCTTTCCGTCTCAACAAATCCTTTTTTTCCCACAAGGGATCGTAATGTCTTTCTATGGGATCGCGGGTCTCTTTATTAGTTCCTATTTGTGGTGCACAATTACATGGAATGTAGGTAGCGGTTATGATCGATTTGATAGAAAAGAAGGAATAGTGTGCATTTTTCGTTGGGGATTTCCTGGAAAAAATCGCCGCATCTTTTTACGATTCCTTATGAAAGATATTCAGTCCATCAGAATAGAAGTAAAAGAGGGTATTTATGCTCGTCGTGTCCTTTATATGGAAATCAGAGGCCTGGGAGACGTTCCCTTGACTCGTACTGATGAGAATTTGACTCCACGGGAAATTGAGCAAAAGGCTGCGGAATTGGCCTATTTCTTGCGTGTACCAATTGAAGTATTTTGAAAAAAGAAACTGCAAAAAAATGCTTTCTCAGCAAGAGGAAAACCCCTAAGAATCCTCTTTTTTCTATAAGCATAACTTACTTAATTAAAGTTTCTTCAGAACGCCTCGTGGGGCAAAAGCAAGGCAAACGTGTACGTGGCGTTCATAATATAAAACGAAACCTTTTTTGTTTTTGTCTGTCAATTTTTTTTTTCGAAATATTTGATATTTTCTTTTTTAATAATTTGATATTTTCTTTTTTAATAAACAGGGAGTTCTTTCATTTCGAAATCCGAAAAATATTCATTATTGGAATCTTTATTTGAATCTTTCGGGCATTCATCAAAGAGGAGTAATTACTTCGAATATTTGATCAATTAAGATATCTGGAAACAATCTATTTTTTTATTATTTCTTCATTTGAATTCGAATTCGAAGTGGATTCTTCTTCTATTTCTGTATTTTTTCTACACTAGATTCAAGGACTAACCTCTGAATCACAACTAAAAAATGGGGGCTCGATTAATAAATTAATAATTAATAGGCGCGATACCTTATAATAGAACTTATGCTTGATAGAAATATTAGATCGCATAGAGTCAACGAATGAGGTGACAATTCACAGATGAAAAAATGACAAAAAAGAGCGCATCTATTCCCCTTCGATATCTTTCATTTATAGTATTTGTAGTCTTTTTGCCCCGGTGGATCACTCTCTCATTTAATAAAAGTCTAGAATCTTGGGTTACTAATTGGTGGAATACTAGGCAATCCGAAACTTTTTTGAACGATATTCAAGAAAAGAGTATTCTAGAAAAATTCATAGAATTAGAGGAGCTATTTCTCTTGGATGAAATGGTAAAGGAATTCCCGGAAAGACATCTACAAAAGTTTCGTATGGGGCTCCACAAAGAAACAATCCAATTGATCAAGATACACGATGAGGAGCATATCCATACAATTTTGCACTTCTCGACAAATCTAATCTGTTTCGTTATTCTAAGTGCTTATTCTATTCTGGGTAATGAAGAACTTGTTTTTCTTAATTCTTGGGTTCAAGAATTCCTATATAATTTAAGTGACACAATAAAAGCCTTTTCCATTCTTTTAGTAACCGATTTATGTATCGGATTCCATTCGCCCCACGGTTGGGAACTAATGATTGGCTATGTCTATAACGATTTTGGATTTTTTCATAATGATCAAATTATATCTGGTCTTGTTTCCACTTTTCCAGTCATTCTAGATACAATTTTCAAATATTGGATTTTCCTTTATTTAAATCGTGTATCTCCGTCACTTGTAGTGATTTATCATTCAATGAATGACTGAAAAACGAGTCAATTAGAATGTTTCTTACTTTGTACCTAAGCAAAGCATTCCAGGTCGTACTTACCTTACTCTTTCTACCCATTCAGAGGATTCCTCCTATATTCCAGTAAAATTATTTCAGTAAATAGCAAAATCGTGGATAGGGAACTATACTAGCGACCTACCCAATTTTATTGTAGAAATTTTCGGGATCAACGATTGGACCATGCAAATTAGAAATACTTTTTCTTCGATAAAGGAAGAGATTACTCGATTCATTTCCGTATCACTCATGATATATATAATAACTCGGGCCTCCATTTCAAATGCATATCCCATTTTTGCGCAGCAGGGTTTTGAAAATCCACGAGAAGCCACTGGTCGTATTGTATGCGCCAATTGCCATTTAGCTAATAAACCTGTGGATATTGAGGTTCCGCAAGCGGTACTTCCTGATACTGTGTTTGAAGCAGTTGTTAGAATTCCTTATGATATGCAACTGAAACAAGTTCTTGCTAATGGTAAAAAGGGGGGGTTGAATGTAGGGGCCGTTCTTATTTTACCGGAAGGGTTTGAATTAGCCCCCCTCAGTCGTATTTCTGCCGAGATGAAAGAAAAGATAGGCAATCTATCTTTTCAGAATTACGGCCCCACTAAAAAAAATATTCTTGTGATAGGGCCTGTTCCTGGTAAGAAATATAGTGAAATCACTTTTCCTATTCTTTCCCCGGATCCCGCGACTAATAAAGATGTTCACTTCTTAAAATACCCAATATACGTAGGTGGTAACAGGGGAAGGGGCCAGATTTATCCCGACGGGACAAAAAGTAACAATACGGTTTATAATGCTACAGCAGCGGGTATAGTAAGCAAAATCATACGAAAAGAAAAAGGGGGGTACGAAATAACCATAACGGATGCATTGGATGGACGCCAAGTGGTTGATATTATCCCTCCAGGACCAGAACTTCGTGTTTCAGAGGGCGAATCTATCAAACTTGATCAACCATTAACAAGTAATCCTAATGTGGGTGGATTT